AGGAGTTGCTATGCTTAGTGTGTGACTCGTTGGTTTTTTTTAGAGTGATTAAATTTCTACAAAAATTCGTAGAATTAATTACTAAAGAATTAATAACCTACTCATCGCTTAACATTATCTGGATATAAAGAACCGCGGAAAATAGAAAATCAAAATAAAGATCTACGTGGTGATATAATTATAGCAACTGAAATAAAAAAGAATCTGATTATTAGTTGTAAAGCAATAAGAATATACAGATAAATGAAGGGGTGAAAGAAAGATAGAAAAAAAGATATCAATGATATAGAATTCTACTATGTAAAGGTCTATGGGTCATTTCATAAAAGGTAGTGTAATAAAGCATCAATATTCTAAATTCATCCATATATGGATGAATATATTCCTAGAATAGACAAATCAAGAGCTGCGAATCAATAAAACTAAGAAGGTTGATTCAACAAAAAAGAATAAAATAAGAAAATTTTATGAAAATAAAATCTTATTAATATTAAAGAGGCTCCATTGTAGAATTTAGACCTAACCATAAATCGAAAAGCGATGGGAACGATGGAACCTGTGAATACCTAAGATTATCTTAAATTTCATAATCTTACTGATTCATTAGATGGGATGGCGGACGGAACTAAGAATTCATTCTTTTTTGAGGAGTTGTGGACTAACCCAACATTACATCTTAAATTTATAATGAAAGAGTAAATATTCGCCCGCGAAAATGTGGATTTTTTTGAATTTAGAAATTTTTGCCAATATGATAATAAAAAAAAAGACAAATATGGATTCGTTAGAACCTTATATCAAAACAACATTATCTAGTTAGATATGGATAGCAAAAATGGTCTATAAGAATCCATATTTGGTTCTATATCAAAGCAAGATATACAAATTTCTAATAGATAAAATAAATTCTATGAAATGTCAAAAAATCCCGCGATTGTATTCTATTTTAAATTTAATTTAATATTGTAATTTAAAATTAAATTTGTTTGGTTAAATATTTTTGAATCGATTTATTCGCGAGGAGCCGTATGAGGTGAAAATCTCATGTACGGTTCTGTAATAGAGATGGAATTGAGAAATAACCATCAACTATAACCCCAAAAGAACCAGATTCCGTAAACAACATCGAGGAAGAATGAAAGGAAAAGCCTATCGAGGTAATACAATTTCCTTCGGAAAATATGCTCTTCAGGCACTTGAGCCCGCTTGGATCACATCTAGACAAATAGAAGCAGGGCGACGGGCAATGTCACGAAATGTTCGCCGAGGTGGGAAAATATGGGTACGCATATTTCCAGACAAACCTGTTACAGTAAGACCTACCGAAACGCGTATGGGTTCGGGAAAAGGATCTCCCGAATATTGGGTAGCTGTCGTTAAACCCGGCAAAATACTTTATGAAATGGGAGGGGTCCCAGAAAATATAGCTAGAAAGGCTATTTCAATAGCGGCATCCAAAATGCCTATACGAACTCAATTCATTCTTTCAGAATAATCATTAGAACGAAATAGGTCTTTAGTATGAAAAAAATGGTAATTGTTGGTTTCTTTTTTTTTTGAACACAGAATATTTTTTTTACTTCAACTTTTTGACTGAAAGATAGAAAAAAATGATATGATTCAACCTCAAACCTATTTAAATGTAGCCGATAATAGCGGAGCCCGCGAATTGATGTGTATTCGAATCATAGGAGCTAGTAATCGACGGTATGCTTATATTGGTGACATTGTTGTTGCTGTAATCAAAAAAGCAGTACCAAATTCATCTTTAGAAAGATCTGAAGTGATCAGGGCTGTAATTGTACGTACTTGTAAAGAACTAAAACGTAGTAATGGTATAATAATAAAGTATGATGATAATGCGGCGGTTCTCATTGATAAAGAAGGAAATCCAAAAGGAACTCGAATTTTTTCTGCAATAGCCCGAGAATTGAGACAGTTAAATTTCACTAAAATAGTTTCATTAGCACCCGAGGTATTATAATACGAGATCGTGATATAGATATATTATTTAGGACTGGAATGAATAGGAAGGAAATCGATTTGAATCTATATTTGAATAGAAGTGAAATAGATTCATAAATATATTAGATCTCACTTATATACTTGTGTAATGATTATTCTATAATTATGAATATTTATATTAAGATTATTATATCTTATCTTATCTTATATCTTATCTTCTTATATATCTTATAAATATGAAAAGTATACATATTGATAAGTTATTAGAAATAGTAAGTCATTATATTAATTAATAAAAATTTTTAAAACGAAATAAGAATAATAATAGATCAAAAAAAAAAAAAGAAAAAGGAATGAAATCTATCTATATATATTGAATTGAATATATATAGATAGATTCAAAATAAAAATTCGAATTCAGAATTCTATATTCTATTTGTATTTTTTTATATACTTTAATACAAAATACAAATAGAATTCTGAATTCGATATAATATTATCTATATAGTTTAGAATAGGTCATTCATTTTCTTTCTATCTTTTTTTAGTTTTAGAATATTCTATATTATAGATTTACATTATACTGATTATTCTAATTAGTTAGACTAATTAGAATAATATTTTCTATCTATATATAGATAGAGTATTATTATATTCTCATATTCAATATTAGATATTTTATTGAATCAAAAAATAAAAAAAAAAACAAAAAACAGGAGCACGTTTATTATATTGAAAGTAAGGAGCAATAATCTATCGTGGGTAAAGATACTATCGCTGATATGCTAACTTTGATACGCAATGCTGACATGAATAGAAAAAGAACGGTTCAAATACCACTTACTAATATCACCGAAAACATTGTGAAAATACTTTTACGAGAGGGTTTTGTTGAAAACGTTAGAAAACATCGAGAAAGCAACAAATACTTTTTAGTTTTAACTCTACGGTATAGAAGAAATAGGAAAGAATCGTATAAAACTTTTTTAAATTTAAAAAGGATCAGTACACCTGGTCTACGAATCTATTCTAACTATCAACAAATTCCGAGAGTTTTAGGAGGAATGGGGATTGTAATTCTTTCTACTTCTAGGGGTATAATGACAGATCGAGAGGCTCGATTAGAAAGAATCGGCGGCGAAGTTTTATGTTATATATGGTAATGGTAAATTTGCCGATATCCGATTTGATTTCTATGAAAAAATTATATACATTATTGTAAATGGAGTAGAGAAGTAATGGATTTCTACTATTACTCCTGATACATTAGTGAATGTGTCAAGAGGATTTAACTAGAATAGAAATAAAAATTCATGAAGATTAAATTACTGAATAACTTCTGAGGGTATGTTCCAGCTTGCTTTAGAGAAATAGAATTTAAATAAGATTCTAGGCTATGTTTAAAAAAAATTGGACGTACTTAATGTATACGACTGGTAAAGGAGAAAAAGGAAGTATAAGTCACTTAAATTTAATTTTTTAACTTTAACATGTTTTTTAGGAGGCACAATTATAATGTAAGGAAAACCTATTTTCTTCCAATATATAGATTTGGCATTAAATTTTAGGTAAGGAGTTAAATTCAAAATATGAAAGTAGGAGCCTCTGTTCGTAAAATTTGTGAAAAATGTCGATTGATACGCAGGCGAGGTCGAATTATAGTAATTTGTTCCAACCCAAAACATAAACAAAGACAAGGATAATATTTTAACAAAAAAGGGCTTTGTATTAAAAAGAAAGTACCAAATGTACAAATAAAAAAAAAAATGATATTAAAATTCAAATAAAAAATCTTATTAATATTCCATTTTCTTAAATAGTAAACAAAAAAAATCTAAAAATTTAGATTCTATATTAGAATTTAGTTGATAGTTATAAGTATTCTAATTATTGCTTGATTTCAAAAATTGTATTCTATATTAATCGAATTATAGAATACAATAGAATAACTAGTTAAACAAGAGTAAAGAATTCTTTTTTGATAGGAAATGGATATATCCATATATTTCAGACTTATATTTTTTTAAATAATAAAAATGGCAAAATCTATACCAAAAATTGGTTCACGTAAAAATGGACGTATTGGTTCGCGTAAACATCCTCGTAAAATACCAAAGGGAGTTATTTATGTTCAAGCTAGTTTCAACAATACCATTGTGACTGTTACAGATGTACGAGGTCGGGTGATTTCTTGGTCCTCTGCCGGTTCGTGTGGATTCAAGGGTACACGAAGGGGGACACCATTTGCCGCTCAAACCGCAGCAGCAAATGCTATTCGAACAGTAGTAGATCAAGGCATGCAACGAGCAGAAGTCATAATAAAAGGTCCCGGTCTAGGAAGAGATGCGGCATTAAGAGCTATTCGTAGAAGTGGTATACTATTAAAATTTATACGGGATGTAACCCCTATGCCACATAATGGATGTAGGCCTCCTAAAAAAAGACGTGTGTAAAACTAAAAAGAAACATTAAAGAAAGAGATTTCAAGAGAAATAAACAATTAAATCAAGAGTTTCATAAAAATATATTACTATGATTCGAGAAAAAGTTAAAGTATCTACTCGGACACTACAATGGAAGTGTGTTGAATCAAGGGTAGACAGTAAGCGTCTTTATTATGGACGCTTTATTCTGTCTCCACTTAGGAAAGGTCAAGCAGATACAATAGGCATTGCAATGCGAAGAATTTTGCTCGGAGAAATAGAGGGAACATGTATCACACGTGCAAAATCTGAGAAAATACCACATGAATATTCTACCATAGTAGGTATTCAAGAATCAATACATGAGATTTTAATGAATTTGAAAGAAATTGTATTGAAAAGTAATCTGTATGGAACTCGGGACGCATCTATTTGTTTCAAAGGTCCTGGATATGTAACTGCTCAAGACATCATTTTACCACCTTCGGTGGAAATCGTTGATAATACACAACATATAGCTAACCTAACAGAACCTATTAATTTGTGTATTGAATTACAAATTGAGAGGAAGCGTGGATATCGTATAAAAACACTAAACAACATTCAAGATGG